ACAAACAGGATACTAATACACCCGATCAAATAGACGAAATAGTTTTAATGCGCTATTCACAACAATCAAATTTTCGGCGAGGTATAATCAAAGGTTCTATGCGGGCTCAAAGGCGTAAAATAGTAATTTGGAAATTGTTTCAAGCAAACGCGCATGCCCCTCTTTTTTTGAACAGAATGCAAAAACCCCCTCTTTTTTCTTTTGATATCTCCGAGTTGATTAAAGGAATTTTTAAAAATTGGGTGGAAAAAGGGAAAGTATTCAAAATTGTAGAGTATACAGAAGAGCAAACAAAAATAAAAGAAAAAAACGAGGAGAACAAAAGAAAGGAGAAAGCGCGAATAAAGATAGCGGAGGCCTGGGATACCATACCATTTACGCAAGTAATAAGAGGTTGCATGTTACTAACTCAATCCATTTTTAGAAAATATATTCTATTCCCTTCATTCATAATCGCGAAAAATATTGGACGTATATTCCTATTGCAACTTCCTGAATGGTCTGAGGATTTACAGGACTGGAATAGAGAGATGTATGTTAAATGTACTTATAATGGTGTTCCATTATCAGAAACAGAATTTCCGAAAAATTGGTTGACAGACGGTATTCAGATAAAAATATTATTTCCTTTCTGTCTAAAACCTTGGCACAAATCGAAACTACGATATTCTCAGAAAGATTTAATAATGAAAAAGAAAAAAGAAAAAGATGATTTTTATTTTTTAACAGTTTGGGGAATGGAAGCTGAATTTCCTTTTGGTTCACCCCGAAAACGACCTTCCTTTTTCAAACCAATTTTTAAGAAACTCGAAAAACAAATTGGAAAATTAAAAAAGAAGTATTTTCTAGTTCTAATAGTTTTCAAAGGAAAAACAAAATCGCTTCGAAAAGCTTCAAAAGAAACAAAAAAATGGATTATCAAAAGTGTTAGTTTTATAAAAAAAATAATAAAAAAACTTTCAAAAGTAAATCCAATTCTATTATTTCAATTAAGAGAAGTAGAAGTATATGAATCGAGTGAAAATAAAAATAAAGAAGAAAAAGATTCCATAATCAGCAATCAGATAATTCACAAATCTGTTAGTCAAATTGCATCTACTAATTGGCCAATTTCTTCATTGACAGAAAAAAAGATGAAGGATCTGACTGATAAAACAAGTAGAATTCGAAATCAAATAGAAAGAATTACAAAAGAGAAAAAAAAAGTAACTACAAGAATAAATAATATTAGTCCTAACAAAACAAGTTATAATGCTAAAAGATTAGCAAAATTTAAAATATTAAAAAGAATAAATGCTCGATTAATCTCTAAATTACCCCCCTTTTTTAACTTCTTCATTGAAAGAATATACACAGATATGTTTTTATCTATCATTAATATTCCCAGAATGAATACAGAACTTTTTCTTAAATCAACAAAAAAAATTATTGAGAATTTAATTTCCAATAATGAAAGAAAGCAAGAAAAAATTAATAAAACGAAGAAAAATCCAATTCTGTTTATGTCGACTATAAAAAAGCCACTTGATCGTATTAGTAAAAAAAATTCACATTTTTTTTATGACTTATCCTACATGTCACAAGCATATGTATTTTACAAATTATCAAAAATCCAAGTTAGTAACTCATCTAAATTAAGATCTATTCTTCAATATCAAGGAATCCGTTTTTTTCTTAAACCTGAAATAAAGGATTTTTTTGAAATACAAGAGATGTTTCATTCGAAATTAGAAGATAAAAAACTTTCGAGTTCTAAAATGAATCAATGGAAAAGCTGGTTGAAAGGGTATAATCAATACGATTTGCCTCATATCAGATGGTCTAGATTAATACCAGAAAAGTGGCGAAATAGGGTTCGTCAGTGTCGTATGACGAAAAAGGAAAATTTAAACAAATGGCATTCATATGAAAAAACCGAATTAATCGATTCCAAAAAACAACAAAAAATTCAAGTCTATTCATTAGCGAATAAAAAAGAGAATTTTCAAAAATACTATAGATATGATCTTTTATCATATAAATTTATTAATTATGATTATGAAAATAAAAAGAAAACGGAATGCTTTTTTTCTAGATCTCCGTTTCAAGGAAATAAGAACCAAGAGATTTCTTATAACACACATAAAGACACCCTTTTAAATATGCTGAGTAGCATTTCTATCAATAATTTTCTAGGAAAGGTCGATATTCTATCTATGGAAAAAACTGCCGATAGAAAATATTTTGATTGGAAAATTATAAATTTTTCTCTTACACCAAGGGTAGATATTGAAACCTGGATCGCGATCGATACTAATAAAAATCAAGATATTCAGATTGGTACTAAAAATTCTCAAATAATTAAAATTAATAAAAAAGATCTTTTTTATCTTATTATTCCAGAAATCAATCCACCAAACTCCCACAAAGTATTTTTTGATTGGATAGGAATGAATGAAAAAATGTTAAAGCGTCCCATATCAAATCTGGAACTTTGGTTCTTCCCAGAATTTGTGTTACTTTATAATTCATATAAAACAAAACCTTGGTTTATACCAAGTAAATTACTTCTTTTAAATTTTAATAGAAATAAAAATAGTAGCGAAAATAAAAAGATCAATGAAAAGCAAAAACGAAGTTTTTTGATACCATCAAATAAAAATAATAGAAATCAAGAACAAAAAGAACCCCCAGGCCGAGGATATCTCCGCTCCATTCTTTCACAACAAAACGAAATTGAAGAAAATTATGCAAGATCAGACATCAAAAAAGGGACAAAGCAAAAACAATACAAAAGTAACACAGAAGCAGAACTAGATTTCTTCCTGAAACGTTATTTGCTTTTTCAATTGAGATGGGACGATACTTTGAATCAAAAAATGATCAATAATATCAAGGTATATTGTCTCCTCCTTAGACTGATAGATCCAAGAAAAATTATTATATCCTCGATTCAAAAGAGAGAAATGAGTTTGGATATAATGTTGATTCAGAAGAATTTAACTCTTACAGAATTGATGAAAAAGGGAGTATTGATTATAGAACCCATTCGTTTGCCTGGAAACGACGACGGACAATTGATTATGTATCAAATCATAGGTATTTCATTATTTCATAAGAGTAAGCACCAGACTAATCAAAAATACCAAGAACAAAGATATGTTTCTAAGAATAATTTTGATGAAGCTAGTTCAACGCATCAAAAAATAACTGGAAATAGACACAAACCTCGTTTAGATTTACTTGTTCCTGAAAATATTTTATCATTTAGACGTCGTAGAAAATTGAGAATTATAATTTGTTTCAATTTAAAGAGTAGGAATGTTGTAGATAGAAATTCAGTATTTTGGAACGAGAAGAACGTAAAAAACAGCAACCAAGTTTTGGTTGATAATAAATATCTGGATAGAGAGAAAAATCACTTAATTAAATTAAAGCTTTTTCTTTGGCCTAATTATCGATTAGAAGATTTAGCTTGTATGAATCGTTCTTGGTTTGATACCAACAATGGCAGTCATTTTTGTATGTTAAGAATACAGATGTATCCACGATTGAAAATTCGTGGATAATACACTTAAGCACTCTATGCTTATAGGGTATATGAAAGCAACTAAATACACACATCACATGTCTTAAATTTCATTCGAATAGCCAATACGAAATTTGTCTCACTTAGCTCGCGAAAGAAATCAACAGAACCTGCTTCATTTTAGGTCTAAATTCTTCGATGCGAAAATGTACCAATCCTTTTCTATCCCCTATCTAAATCCAATTAAAAATTGGATTGATTGATTTGACTTCAGAAAACTAGGAGTTCATAAATTATATTATTGTATATACCGCATTAAAATGAATGGCATTATTATTACTGATTAGTAAAATCCATATATTTAAAAAAAGGTGGACAAAGGGCGTTTTTTTATGGTCAAAAATTCATTCATTTCGATTATTTCTCAAAAAGAAAACGAAGAAAACAGAGGGTCTGTTGAATTTCAAGTATTCAGTTTCACCACTAAAATAAGGAGACTTACTTCACATTTGGAATTGCACAAAAAAGACTCTTCATCTCAGAGAGGTTTGCGAAAAATTTTGGGAAAACGTCAACGGCTGCTGGCTTATTTGTCAAAAAAGAATATAGGGCGTTATAAAGAATTAATTAGTGAGTTGGATATTCGAGAAATAAAAACTCGTTAATCTGAAATGTGATACCATTTAAACTTATTCATTTCAATTTTGATGAACTTCCTTTTACTTTCAGTAACACATGGAATAATGACTCGGGAAAAAACTTATGATTGCGTCAACTACAAGAAAAGACCTCATGATAGTCAATATGGGCCCTCACCACCCATCAATGCATGGTGTTCTTCGACTGATAGTTACTCTCGATGGTGAAGATGTTATTGACTGTGAACCAATATTGGGTTATTTACATAGAGGGATGGAGAAAATTGCGGAAAATCGAACAATTATACAATATTTGCCTTATGTAACGCGTTGGGATTATTTAGCTACTATGTTCACAGAAGCAATAACTGTAAATGGACCGGAACAGCTAGGCAATATTCAAGTACCTCAAAGGGCTAGCTATATCAGAGCTATTATGTTGGAGTTGAGTCGTATCGCTTCCCATTTGTTATGGCTTGGCCCTTTTATGGCAGATATTGGGGCACAGACTCCTTTCTTCTATATTTTTCGAGAACGAGAATTGATATATGACCTATTCGAAGCTGCCACCGGTATGCGCATGATGCATAATTACTTTCGTATCGGAGGAGTAGCTGCTGATCTACCTCATGGCTGGATAGATAAATGTTTGGATTTCTGCGATTATTTTATAACCGGGGTTGCTGAATATCAAAAGCTTATTACACGGAATCCTATTTTTTTAGAACGAGTTGAAGGCGTAGGCATTATTGGCGCAGAAGAAGCACTAAATTGGGGTTTATCAGGACCAATGCTACGAGCTTCTGGAATACAATGGGATCTTCGTAAAGTTGATCGTTATGAGTGTTACGACGAATTTGATTGGGAGGTTCAATGGCAAAAAGAGGGGGATTCATTAGCGCGTTATTTAGTACGAATCAGTGAAATGGCAGAATCCATAAAAATTATCCAACAGGCTCTGGAAGGAATTCCAGGGGGACCCTATGAGAATTTAGAAAGCCGACGCTTTGATAGAATAAAAAACCCTGAATGGAATGATTTTCAATATCGATTTATTAGTAAAAAACCTTCTCCAACTTTTGAATTGTCGAAGCAAGAACTTTATGTAAGAGTCGAAGCACCAAAGGGCGAATTAGGAATTTTTATGATAGGAGATCAGAGTGTTTTTCCTTGGAGATGGAAAATTCGACCGCCGGGTTTTATCAACTTGCAAATTCTTCCTCAGTTAGTTAAAAGAATGAAATTGGCTGATATTATGACGATACTAGGTAGCATAGATATCATTATGGGAGAAGTTGATCGTTGAAATGATAATTGATACAACTGAAATACAAGCTATCAATTCTTTTTCCAAATTGGAATCCTTAAAAGAGGTCTATGGGATCATATGGATGTTTGTCCCTATTTTGACTCTTGTATTAGGAATCACACTAGGTGTACTAGTAATTGTTTGGTTAGAAAGAGAAATATCTGCAGGAATACAACAACGTATTGGACCTGAATACGCCGGGCCTTTAGGAATTCTTCAAGCTCTAGCAGATGGTACAAAACTACTTTTCAAAGAGAATCTTCTTCCATCTCGAGGCGACACTCGTTTATTCAGTATCGGGCCATCGATAGCGGTCATATCCATTTTACTAAGTTATTCAGTAATTCCTTTTAGCTATCGACTTATTCTAGCCGATCTTAGTATTGGTGTTTTTTTATGGATCGCCGTTTCAAGTCTTGCTCCCGTTGGACTTCTTATGTCGGGATATGGATCAAATAATAAATATTCCTTTTTGGGTGGATTAAGGGCTGCTGCTCAATCAATTAGTTATGAAATACCATTAACTCTATGTGTATTATCAATATCTCTACGTGTGATTCAGTGAGACATAAAATTTTCCCTATTTCTAGCAAGAAAGTTAAATGAGCTGAATATCTATTTTAGATTTTTTTTATTCATCATTGGGGTTGATCAACTAAACCGGATAGTTATATGAGTGAGATAAAACGGCTGAAAGATTTGCTGTTAAAGGAATTCTCATTTCCTATGTACAAGAATTAAGTGAAAGTAAAGACATAAGCAGTCGAGACTGTTTACCCCAAGATTGGTTGATTAGTCATCATGACTTGAAGCGGGTTCAAAAGATCAACTTATGGGGTTTTTACCATCTATTAACATAGCTCTATTACCCTAATGGGAGATTCAAACAAAATGAGTGGATGGTTAGGAAGACGAAGATACACAAAGGATTAATAATAGAGATTCTGGAAATTATCCAACAGGATATTTCTTTATAGAAAAGGAATTTTAGTCGGGGCTTTAAGTTGGTAGAAATGATTAAGAAGTACCTCCCACAATTTCGATCCAGAGTATGTTCCTATCCACCGATTAAGTAAATAACTATCAAGAACGAAGAAATCTTTTACTTTGGATAATGTCCCTTTTTTTGAGAAAGGAGAATAGGAACGAAATAAAATAGAAAGACTAGAATTGCAAAAAGAGATCTTTTTTTTATTCATACCTATCTTATTTAGAAAGATATAATTCTTAATTATATAATGCAATGGCTAATTATTTTTCGTAATCGAAAATGATAGGTCGAGATATCTATGCGATATTCGTCTAAAAAGTATTTTTTTTATTCAAGGATAAAGTTTTTAATCAACAAAGAAAAATTAAAATTCTTAAAAGATGAGATCAATTCAGAAGCACTTTATTTATTCTAAATCTAGCAGACTGAATTTCATTGGTCTAATTCGAGACCTTAGAATAAGCGTTTGACTCTCTATCGATCTTACAACCACATCAAAATAATGTTGAAAGGTCCTTAGATTTATTTGTGACCTATGAGGAGCCGTATGAGGTGAAAATCTCATGTACGGTTCTGGAATAGCGACAGAAGCAGTTATGTTATCGTCGACTATGATTATCTAATAGTTCAAGTACAGTTGATATAGTTGAAGCGCAGTCAAAATATGGTTTTTGGGGGTGGAATTTGTGGCGGCAACCTATAGGGTTTATAGTTTTTCTAATTTCTTCTCTAGCCGAGTGTGAGAGATTACCCTTTGATTTACCAGAAGCAGAAGAAGAATTAGTAGCAGGTTATCAAACCGAATATTCAGGTATAAAATTTGGTTTATTTTACGTTGCTTCGTATCTAAATCTACTTGTTTCTTCATTATTTGTAACAGTTCTTTACTTTGGGGGTTGGAATCTTTCTATTCCATACATATTCGTTCCTGATATTTTTGACATTAAAAAAAAAAGTAAGGTTTTTGGAATAATAATCGATATCTTTATTACATTAGCTAAAACTTATTTGTTCTTGTTCATTTCCATTGCAACAAGATGGACTTTACCGAGACTGAGAATAGACCAACTTTTAAATCTCGGATGGAAATTTCTTTTACCTATTTCTCTAGGTAATTTATTATTAACAACTTCGTCCCAACTTCTTTCACTGTAAAAGAATTCCCTATTCACAACTTATATCAAACAAGAGAAAGAAACAAGTATCAATTTATTTATAGATATTCGATATGTTCCCTATGCTAACTGAGTTCTTAAATTCTAGTCAACAAACACTACGAGCTGCCAGGTACATTGGTCAAGGTTTCATGATTACCCTGTCCCACGCGAATCGTTTACCTGTAACTATTCAATACCCCTACGAAAAATTGATCACATCAGAACGTTTCCGAGGCCGAATCCACTTTGAATTTGATAAATGCATTGCTTGTGAAGTATGTGTTCGCGTATGTCCTATAGATCTACCTGTTGTTGATTGGAAATTGGAATCTGATATTCGAAAGAAACGATTACTTAATTACAGTATTGATTTTGGAATCTGTATATTTTGTGGTAATTGCGTTGAGTATTGTCCAACAAATTGTTTATCAATGACTGAAGAATATGAGCTTTCCACTTATGATCGTCATGAATTGAATTATAATCAAATTGCTTTAGGTCGGTTACCGGTGTCAATAATTGACGATTATACAATTCGAACAATTTCTTCGAATTCACCTTAAATCAAAAATGTATAAAATCCCTAATTCAAAAAACATTCCTTTAGATTCAAAAATGATTTTCTCTTGAATTTAGGAATTATATTTTTGCTTGGTCAATACAAACGAACGGTTACTTGGCGCTAATTGTGGTTTAATTAGAATTGAAAGTCAATTTCTATTCGAATATGATTTCAAAATATATAGTTTGAAACTCTGCTTTTGAAAATATAGAGTAGCCCCATAACTGTAGCTACATCAATCCACATCACCCCCATTCAAATTTCAGTCAATTAAGATTAAGAAGTATCCTGATAATCTCCTCTTTCCTGGTCAGGTCAATAAAGTCATGAAATATTTCGATTTTTTTCTATAAAATAAAATGGATTTACCTGCACCAATACATGATTTTCTGTTAGTCTTTTTGGGATCGGGTCTTATATTAGGAAGTCTGGGAGTAGTATTACTCCCGAATCCAATTTATTCGGCCTTTTCATTGGGATTGGTTCTTTTTTGTATATCCTTATTCTATATTCTATCGAATTCGTATTTTGTAGCTGCTGCGCAGCTTCTTATTTATGTAGGAGCTATAAATGTTTTAATCATTTTTGCTGTGATGTTCATGAATGGGTCAGAATATTACAAAGATTTTTCTCTTTGGACCGTTGGGGATGGAGTGACTTCATTGGTTTGTACAAGTCTTTTTATTTCACTAATTACTACTATTCCAGATACGTCGTGGTATGGGATCATTTGGACTACAAAATCAAACCAGATTCTAGAGCAAGATTTGATAAGTAATAGTCAACAAATTGGAATTCATTTATCAACAGATTTTTTTCTTCCATTTGAACTCATTTCAATAATTCTTTTAGTTGCTTTAATAGGTGCAATTGTTATAGCTCGTCAATAATAAATCTTTAAAACAAAGAATTCAAATAGAATCAACAAAAAAGGAATGTTATAATCCTTTTAGTTCCTGTCTAAAATATAAATACTTTTTTCTATCGATCTATTACTAATATATTCCCTTGTTTACTACTTGTTAGAATCGAATCGATTGAATTATTGTTCAGATTGAAAGGAATCAAGATTGATAAGGAGTTGGTTAATGATGCTCGAATATGTACTTGTTTTGAGTGCCTATTTATTTTCTATTGGTATTTATGGATTGATCACAAGTCGGAATATGGTTAGAGCCCTTATGTGTCTTGAACTTATATTAAATTCAGTTAATATAAATTTTGTAACATTTTCTGATATTTTTGATAATCGTCAATTAAGAGGAGACATTTTCTCAATTTTTGTTATAGCTATTGCAGCCGCTGAAGCAGCTATTGGACCCGCTATTGTTTCATCAATTTATCGTAACAGAAAATCAACTCGTATTAACCAATCAAATTTGTTGAATAAATAGTATAGTATTAATCATATAAATGGAAATTCGAATAGTCATAAATTAATTAAAATTAGCAGGCTTGATAGGGTAAAGTATGATCATGGTTGCAAAAACAGAAGAAATCAAAGTATTTTGGTCCTGGCTCCTAAATCAATTCGAAAGTAGATTGATTCTGATCACTCATTGATTCGTCTGGTATCTAAATATAGGATCAATTTATAAGTTAGTTTACTAGATCGAAATCTTATGATGTTCAAAACTGTATAGATCCAATGTCACATTCAGTAAAGATTTATGATACATGTATAGGATGTACTCAATGTGTTCGAGCGTGCCCGACTGATGTATTAGAAATGATACCCTGGGACGGATGTAAAGCTAAACAAATCGCTTCTGCTCCAAGGACCGAAGACTGTGTTGGTTGTAAGCGATGTGAATCTGCCTGTCCGACCGATTTCTTGAGTGTTCGAGTTTATTTATCGAATGAAACAACTCGTAGTATGGGTCTAGCTTATTGATACGTTCCATAAAACTCTCCTCGAATCCATCTTTTTTTATCGACAAAATCCGTGCTAAAAATATTTTGATTTTATTTTTAGCACGCATTTTTATGGCCCAAGTGTATCTTGTCTTTACCACGAATCATTTTCCTTTATTAACAATAATTGTAGTTTTGCCAATATCTGCGGGTTCATTAATTTTCTTTCTTCCACATATAGGAAATCGAGTAATCCGTTGGTATACTATATGTATGTGTATTTTAGAACTTCTTCTAACGACTTATGCATTCTATTATCATTTTCAATTGGACGATCCATTAATCCAACTAGTGGAGGATTTCAAATGGATCGATTTTTTTGATTTTCATTGGAGATTAGGAATAGATGGACTTTCTATAGGACCGATTTTACTGACGGGATTTATAACGACTTTAGCTACTTTAGCGGCTCGGCCAGTTACTCGAGATTCTCGATTATTTCATTTTATGATGTTAGCAATGTACAGCGGGCAAATAGGATTATTTTCTTCTCGGGACCTTTTACTTTTTTTCCTCATGTGGGAGTTAGAATTAATTCCCGTTTATCTACTTGTATCCATGTGGGGAGGAAAAAAACGTCTGTACTCAGCTACAAAATTTATTTTGTACACAGCGGGTGGTTCTGTTTTTCTTTTAATGGGAGTTCTGGGTATCGGTTTATATGGTTCTAATGAACCAACATTAAATTTTGAAATATTAGCTAATCAGCCCTATCCTGTGGGCTTGGAAATACTATTATATCTTGGATTTTTTATTGCTTTTGCTGTCAAATTGCCAATCATACCCCTACATACATGGTTACCAGATACCCATGGAGAAGCGCATTATAGTACTTGTATGCTTCTAGCCGGAATCTTATTAAAAATGGGAGCGTATGGATTAGTTCGAATCAATATGGAATTATTTCCTCATGCTCATTCTATATTTTCTCCTTGGTTGATGATAGTAGGTGCAATGCAAATAATCTATGCAGCTTCAACAGCTCTGGGTCAACGGAATTTAAAAAAAAGAATAGCTTATTCCTCTGTATCACATATGGGTTTCATAATTATAGGAATTGGTTCTATCACTGATATGGGGCTCAACGGAGCCCTTTTACAAATAATCTCTCATGGATTTATTGGTGCTGCACTCTTTTTCTTGGCCGGAACTACTTATGATAGAATACGTATTGTGTATCTTGACGAAATGGGTGGAATAGCTATCCCAATGCCAAAAATATTCACGATGTTCAGTAGCTTTTCGATGGCCTCCCTTGCATTACCAGGTATGAGTGGTTTTGTTGCCGAATTAATAGTATTTTTTGGACTACTTACTAGTCCAAAATATCTTTTAATGACAAAACTACTAATTACTTTTGTAATGGCAATTGGAATCATATTAACTCCTATTTATTTATTATCTATGTTACGCCAGATGTTCTATGGATACAAGATATTTAATGTTCCAATCTCTTATTTTTTTGATTCTGGACCTCGAGAGTTATTTCTTTTGATCGCTATTTTTTTACCCGTACTAAGTATTGGTATGTATCCTGATTTTGTTCTTTCACTATCGGTTGAAAAGGTTGAAGTTATTCTATCTAATTCTTTTTATGGATAGTTTTGATGAATAAAAAATAAAAAAATCTTATTTTTTATGTTCGTTGTACAATGAAAAAAAGAGGGTTTTTTCTTCTTCTCTTACGTTAAGTAAAAAAAATCAATTTGAACAGGCGAGAGCCCTGTGAATTTTATAGTGTAGTAATTCACAGGGCTCTCGCCTGTTCACACAAAGTTTTTTTATCTGATATGTGCTGTACCCTTTTCTATTCCTATTCGTCATAACCCCTTTTGTGTTTAATTCAATTATATGTTAATGGAAATGAACCATAACTATGTAGTCCTATTCCTAATAGATTGACCCCAAAATAGCATATCCAAATTATAAGAAATCCAATAGACGCTACAATTGCTGAAGTGGTACCCTGCAATTTTATATTTGTTCGAGTATGTAAATAAATCGCGAATACGATCCAAGTAATAAAAGCCCAAGTTTCTTTTGGGTCCCAACTCCAATAGGATCCCCATGCTTCGTTAGCCCATACTGCTCCAGAAAGAATTCCTATGGTTAAAAAGATAAATCCTAGACTAATAACCCGATAACTCCAATAATCCAATTGTTGAATCAATTGGTACCTGTAATAATTAAAAAAATAAGTATTTTTGAAAACATTACTTTGTTCGTTCATGCATTCGATTTCACCAAATAAAAAGGAACCGTGGCAATTTAAAAAACGATTACTCGTAACAAAAAACTTTTTATTTTTTGTAACTGTAATGACTATAAGTGATACTGATAATAATGATCCACATAAAAGGGCAGCGTAACCTAATATCATCGTACTTACGTGCATTATTAACCACTCAGATTGAAGAGCTGGTACTAATATTGTAGATTTGTGTATTTCAGTTAAAAGACCTGAAGTAGCAAAGCCTTGGGTAAAAATAGCACTTGGTCCAATTATTGTGCTTAGAATATTTTTATTTTTTTTTAAATACGGAACTATATGAATAAAGGAAAAACTCCATGAAAGGAAGATTAATGATTCATATAAATTACTTAGTGGAAAATGTTCCGAATAAATCCAACGAGTAACTAATAATCCTGTTATAGAGAACAAATTCATTATCATACCCTTTTCGAATGAATCATATAGTTTTACGATTTCATCGACTAAAAAAGTTATCAAATGAATTATAAGTACAATTGAAACGATCGAAAAAGAAATATGAGTTAATATATGCTCTAAGGTTGAAAATATCATAAGATTTTAGGAGTCCTTTAATTAGAAAATCTATATGGAAATTTGGATTCATTATAGGATCTATTTACTTTTTTTAGGAGATGACATGCCGCCACTCGGACTCGAACCGAGATGCTCGAGCACTGCTTCCTAAGAGCAGCGTGTCTACCAATTTCACCATAGCGGCTTGTCTTGAACTCATAATAGCCTATGAATAAGCAATCGTCTAGATTTAAGAATTTGATTGGTTGCAATATTTTTTAGGAAAGATTAAAATTGATGAATAAAAATTTCTTCAACATAGGTATTTGAAGGTTCATTATTTTAGTTTAGAGTTTTAATTTTTTTTTGTGCATCTTATTTTATACTCTCCTCAACTGGAATTCTTGCAAAATAAAAAACTCCTACTATCAATTCAATTAAGGGAGAGAACTAAAATTTTTGTTTTAATGATTTTAATAACGAAAGATATCCGCTTTTCTATAGATATCGAGAAAGTGAATATATAGAAAAAAGAAAAACCTATATTATTGTAAGAAATAAGTTGATGGGGAAAATAAGACTCCCCACCTTGAAAATGGAAAATGAAAAGATATACTAAAAACAAAATCGAGTATCTTGTGTTTTTTTGTCAACAAAAAGAAAGTATTCTTTTTTTTTCGTAAGGCAAACAAAAGAATTTTTTACATATTCTAGATTCTCAAAGCGGCTAGAATTCCATTTTATATTGATTAACTCAGTATAGGGAATGGAAATCGATAATTTTATTTTTGAAATTAAATCAGTCAGTTTTTAGAGTCAGGCCGATTCAGATTATTTCAATGTTTTACTATTTATTTTATTTGTTTGTCGCACAAAAAAACTTTTTGAATTCCCGGTAGAAAGAGATTTCCCTAAGGAAAACGCTTTTAACGATGCACAATATCCCTTCCTTTTCCAAAAATTTTTTCGAATACGCTTTTTTGATACAGAAGTACGCTTTTTTGGAACTGCCATTTAAATTAAAATTAAGAGATTACTCATTGGTTTAGCTGGATGTGAAAGACATCTATTGTTCAAAATAAATATGCGTTTTCCTAATTCATTATAGATTTATTTTATTTATTTTCTTTTTATTTAGAAAATATTTTTTTTTATAAAAAAAGAATAGGTATAGGTGAAATATATGGAAAAATTGTATAAAATATTACTAAAAATAAAAAAGAAGAATATTCTTTCTTTATTTTTCAAATGAGTTATTCCATGGAATATCCGTAAAAAAAGAGTTTTATCGATTGGTGTCTTTCTTTCACATTCTTTTCGATTCAAATCTATATTTCCAAAATCTGTTGTGGCATAGAAACGCAATTGCTTGAACTTAATAAAATTAAAGAATCAAAAATTACATGACCTGGCATAAAATGAAAATACTTCAAGAAAGGTTTAAGATGAGAGCCCAACTTTCTGTTTTAAAAAAACTTTATTAAATTTTTTTCTATTAACTTGTCAAACTCGTGAAAATACGCCTAATTGACTTGAATTTTGAAATTCGAAAGAGACTAATTATTAATCTTTTTCTTTCATATGATTTGACCAATTGTAACTTCTTGATTTGAATATTTGAAATAGTTAACATAAACTCCAAAAAAAAATAAGTAAAGAAAAAATTCTATTTAAGTTAGTATATCTCTTAATTTTTTATTGACTCCTTTCAAAAGAGGTAAGATCCGGTGAATCGGAAACAATAAATATTAATTACACGAATTTAAAAACTTTTTTTATGGAACAGACCTATCAATATGCATGGATCATACCTTTCCTTCCACTTCCAGTTCCTATGTTAATAGGAGTGGGACTTCTTCTTTTTCCGACAGCAACAAAAGATCTTCGTCGTATGTGGGCCTTTACGAGTATTTTATTGTTAAGTATAGTCATGCTTTTTTCAACTAATCTGTCTATTCAGTTAATAAATAGGAGTTCTCTCTATCAATATGTATGGTCTTGGGCCCTCGATAATGATTTTTCTTTAGAATTTGGGTACTTTATCGATCCACTTACTTCTATTATGTCAATGTTAATCACTACTGTTGGAATTATGGTTCTTCTTTATAGTGATAATTATATGGCTTACGATCAAGGATATTTGAGATTTTTTGC